TTATATAGGAATTCCTGAACCCAAGAGTTAAGAATAATTAGTTCTTCATTACCTATAAAGGAATAACCACTTAGAATAACGAAACAGATTAGATTGGTCGAGAAGGACAAAATTGTATGGATACAATCTTCGTTGTGCAGCTTGATCAATTGAAGCGTTTCTTTATGGATTCCTCTATGCAGACTTTTTACCGGGTATTCCTTTATCACCTCGTCCAACAGTAATAGATCCTCTAATTCTATGAATTTTTCTAAAAGACTTTTTTCTTGAATATCATTCAAAAGAGTTTCGGATTGCTTTATATTCCACCAATTAGTAACCCAAGATTCCATACTTTTATTAAATGCTATAAAGCTCCACCAGGGTAAAAAGACTATAGATACCATAAATAGAAGGGGAATAAATGCTTTCTTTTTTGCCATGTTTTTCATTTAGAAATTGTTAGGTTAATTTTTCAAGTGGCCCCACCCGCAGACTCTATGCGATCTAATATTTTTGTTTCACCAAAATGAGTTCTATTCCAAGGTATCGAATCATTCTCTGTTTTTGATTTGTGATTCGGTAATTCGGTAATGAGTCCTTGAGAATTTTGAAAAATCTTGCAAGAATACAGAATTCAAATGTGAAAATAAGAAAAAAAGTTTCCAGCTATTTCAATTTATCAAATTCTAAGCAATTCCTTCCTTTAGATGAATCCCCGAAACCCGCTTTGTTAATGAATTAGGATTTTTAGACAAAAAACTCTCCAAATATCGCAAAAAATGCGTTGACTGCCATATCACAAAACCAAAAAGGGGTAGCAAAATAAGCCAGAACTTGGACAATTAGCGTTATAAGAAATAAAAATGTTGGGGCATTCATTAAATAGAAGAGAGCGAAGGAGGGGAGAAAACGAAACATCGAGAGAGAGAGCATTAATTTACACGAGCTAGTTGTCGCTAACCTATCAATTCAAAATATTGAAACAAAAATCAACCCATTTCTTTATTTCAAACGCATAATTTTGTTTTTTGCAGACAAAAACAACCCCCCCTTTTTTTATCTTCCACATATCCATATAATATATAATATGCGTTTGCTTTGATTCTAATGGACGTTCTTCAGTTCATTTCAAAATACTTCAATCGGTACGCGCAAGAAATAAGCCAATTCGGCAGCTTTTTGTTCCATTTCTCGTGGAGTTAAATTCTCATCAGTACGAGTCAAGGGAACGGCCCCCCGGCCTCTGATTTCTAGATAAAGGACGCGTCGAGGAGAAATACCCTCTTTAAGTTCTATTCTGATAGACTGAATATCATTTATAAGGAATCGGAGGAAGATGCGACGATTTTTTCCCGGAAATCCCCAACGAAAAATACACACTATTCCTTCTTTTTTATCGAAGAGATCATAACCACTACCTACATTCCACGAAATTGTGCACCACAAATAGGAGCTAATAAAGAGGCCCGCGATCCCATAGAAAGACATGACAATCCCTTGTGGAAAAAAAAGGATTTGTTGAGAGGGAAATAAAGATATCAAACTCCTACCAAGATAGCTGGAAGTTCCAACTAATAAAAACCCTAATGAACCTAAAAAAAGGATAAAGGCCCAGAAGAAATTACTTGTTTTTCGAGAACCCCTTATAAGTTCTATCCTTATGCGTTCTGATCGCCAATTCATACTAATCTAGTTGCATTTAATTTGAATTGATAGAATAACAAAAATGAATTTAACTTACACTTTACTTAACGCTCCGTTTATGAAGTAACGCTCATCAACTAGCACTACCCTAATGGGAACCTGTAGGGATAATTCATCAAATTCATTAGATCGAAAAGAAAAACAAAGCGTCCCCTGACCCCGCCCTATATATTTACAAGCACTGACTTTCTCATGGACCGGCCGTGCTTTTAAAAGAGTTCAAATAAATTAATACCTATAAATATAAGCTTTCGTATGCATACGAGTTCTTGCGCTTATGTTATGTTCGAAAGAAATCACGCATTATAACATATTCCACTTTCCAATTTCAAAATGGGTATACGTGTTATGATTCAATCAAGTCTAAGTCTTGAAAAAGTTTGATTTGGCCGCCTAAACAATCTTATTTTTTTGAACATGAAGAAATAAAGAAGCTATTGCAATTGCCGGAAATACTAGGCCTACGAAAGGCACAAAAATAGAGGGAAGGTTTATATCTGTCATAATAATGGGTACCTCGATTGACTGTTTGTACCTGTTTGTTATATTGTTCTAAAATTATCTTAACTTAATTAGAATTCTAATTCTATATAATTATACTAATTATATCCAAGTGAGTATAGTATATACTAAGTTCAAGAAATGTAGAACTAACGAAATAAACTTAATTATCCTTCGACACAAAAGATATATGTTTGATAATCCACTTTTTGATTCTTCATCTTTTCTTCTTCTTTTGCCCTTATCTTGTAATTAAATTCAATATCAATGAAGAAAGAGTTGCTTACAAAGTCCCGTTCGAATCGGATCCAAG